ATTAATTATAATTTATTATTATTTATTATAATTATTTAATTCTTAATAAGATAAGATATCTTTATAAAAAATAACAGGTACAAATAGTAAATTGAGGTATCCTTTATATGACAACTTTCGACTTTCCCTCTGTTTTGGTGCCTTTAGTAGGCTTAGTATTTCCGGCAATGGCAATGGCTTCTTTATTTCTTCATGTTCAAAAAAATAAGACTGTTTAGATCTGATGGGCCCAACTCTCATCCATTTTGTTTTTTCAAAACTAAGACTTGTATTATAACGCAGATACCTATTTATTGTAAGAAGGTATAACATGCAGCGCTTCCGTCGAAAGGGGCTCTTTGACCTGTAGAAAGATGGTATGGGGGTAAAGGAATTCTATACATTTGAAAAAATATCAGGATCGCCGGATGGCTGAACTGTAAAATTGGTACATCTATATATATATCGATGGGATCATACGAAGGGTATGTTTTTATTTTAGATCTAACTAACTTGATAAATTACTCTTAAGGGTTTACATCAAACTAAGTACTAGTTGATGAGAGTTACTTCGGAAACAAAAAGAGTAAAGTCTAGGGTATTCTCTCAATTCCAATAAAACGAAACCAGATCAAGTATGAGTTGTCGATCAGAACATATATGGATACAACCTATAACGGGGTCGAGAAAAACAAGTAATTTATGCTGGGCCATTATCCTTTTTTTAGGTTCATTAGGATTCTTATTGGTTGGAACTTCCATTTATCTTGGGAGAAACTTGATATCTTTATTTCCGTCTCAGCAAATCCTTTTTTTTCCACAAGGGATTGTGATGTCTTTCTATGGGATCGCGGGTCTCTTTATTAGCTCCTATTTGTGGTGCACAATTTCGTGGAATGTAGGGGGTGGTTATGATCGATTCGATAGAAAAGAAGGAATGGTGTGTATTTTTCGTTGGGGATTCCCTGGAAAAAATCGTCGCATCTTCCTCCGATTCTTTATAAAGGATATTCAATCCGTCAGAATAGAAGTTAAAGAGGGTATTTATGCTCGCCGTGTCCTTTATATGGATATCAGAGGCCAGGGGGCCATTCCCTTGACTCGTACGGATGAGAATGTTACTCCACGGGAAATCGAACAAAAAGCTACCGAATTGGCCTATTTCTTGCGTGTACCGATTGAAGTATTTTGAGAAATGAGTTGAGAGAATGAATGCTTTCTCAGCAGGAAGGAAAAACTCAAGAACCCCCCTTTTCTATACCCTAACTTAACTGAAGTTTCTTCATAACGCTCATTATAGTCAAAGAAGACGTATACGTAACGTAACAACCACAATCTACACAACTTAATTCAATAACAAAAAAATAAGTAACAAATCGAAAAAATGGATTCATCCTTTCTATTTTATATCAAAGCATTTCGAAATACATAAAATTTTTTATTCCGGACTCTGAGTAGTCAGTGAAAATTTTTAAAAATATAATATATTTTGATATAATGATAGAAAAGAATATTCATTACTTAAATAAAGCGGTTCTTTCAGGCAGTCATCGATTCGTCGAAAGGGGGATACTTGCTTCGAATTTGACCAATTACTATATCTGGAAACAATATAATATTTTTTTGTTAATTCTTTGAATTCGAAGTGGATTCTTAATCTATTTCTGTATTCTTTCTATATTCAAAGACTAACTCTGAAATCACAAATAAAAAACAGTGAATAGATTAATAAGTTCGATACTTTGGAATAGAACTCATGCGTGAGAGAAATATTGGATGGCGTAGAGTCAACTAATGAAGTCGGTTCATTAAAAATTAATAGACACGAAATGAAAAAATGTCAAAAAAGAAAGCATTCACCCCTCTTTTATATCTTGCATCTATAGTATTTTTGCCCTGGTGGATTTCTCTCTCATTTAAGAAAAGTCTGGAATCCTGGGTTACTTATTGGTGGAATACTAGGCAATCTGAAATTTTTTTGAATGATATTCAAGAAAATAATATTATAGAAAATTTCATAGAATTGGAGGAAATCCTTCTTTTGGAGGAAATGATCAAGGAATACTCGGAGACACATCTACAAAACCTTCGTATAGGAATCCACAAAGAAACGCTCCAATTAATCAAGATACACAATGAGGATCATATTCATACGATTTTGCACTTCTCGACAAATATAATATGTTTCGTTATTCTAAGCGGTTATTCTTTTTTGGGTAATGAAGAACTTGTTATTCTTAACTCTTGGGCTCAGGAATTCCTATATAACTTAAGTGACACAATAAAAGCTTTTTCGATTCTTTTATTAACAGATTTATGTATCGGATTCCATTCGCCCCACGGTTGGGAACTAATGATTGGCTTTGTCTACAAAGATTTTGGATTTGCTCATAATGATCAAATTATATCTGGTCTTGTTTCTACTTTTCCAGTCATTCTAGATACTCTATTTAAATTTTGGATTTTTCGTTATTTAAATCGTGTTTCTCCGTCACTTGTAGTGATTTATCATTCAATGAAT